TATACTGACTGAAAAAATTGCATTTTTCAAAAATTCATACCAATCTACAAAATCTTGGGAATTTTTATGCAAAAGGTTTATCGACGGCGTTAATAATTTTGATAATATATCAACGTCTATTCCTTCTTGATTGAAAGGAATTCCTATGGCTCCAATAAACAAAGTAAATAAAAGCAATACAAGCATAGGAAATAGAATAGTATTGTCTGATTCATGGGGATAATAGAAAGTTCTTGTATTAAGTCCAAAATTTGCAACAGTAATAAAAGTTTGATTTCTTACATTATTACTAATTTTATATGTTTTATTGTCAAAAAACGAAGCTCTTTTCGTATTATTCATTGTTAATAATGGTACTAACCCAAAATTTCTATTAAGTTTTTTTTCTTCTTCTTTACCCCATAAAGAGATTGAATAGAAGGAGCTACTTTTTTTTCCACTGTAATTTATAAAATAAGTGTTTAAATGTCCTTCAAAAGTAAGTAAATAAATCCGAAACATATAAAATGCGGTTAATCCCGCTGTTGAAAAAGCTATTATTGCAAAAATTGGTGAAAATAACAAACTATCATTAAGAATTTCATCTTTAGACCAAAAACAAGCAAGGGGGGGAATACCACAAAGAGAAAGTGTTCCTACTAAAAAGGCAGTTTTTGTAATCGGCACATGTTTTGTCAAACCACCCATAAGAATCATATTCTGACTTTTATCGGGAGAATATCCAACTATAGCTTCCATTGAATGAATAATGGATCCAGATCCTAAAAACAACAAAGCTTTCGAATAAGCATGAGTAATCAAATGAAATAAAGCGGCTCGATAAGACCCCATACCTAGAGCTAACATCATATAACCCAGTTGAGACATTGTAGAATAGGCTAAACCTCTCTTAATATCTTTTTGAGCAAGAGCTAAAGTGGCTCCTAAGAGTACTGTTATTATACCTATCAAAGATATTATATACATTATAGAAGGGATAACTATAAAAAGAGGAAGAAGACGAGCTACAAGAAAAATTCCCGCCGCTACCATAGTAGCAGCATGTATAAGAGCCGAAATAGGAGTAGGGCCCTCCATGGCATCAGGCAACCATACATGAAGAGGAAATTGTGCAGATTTAGCAATAGGACCCACAAATAATAGAAATGCACACAAAGTAAGGAATAAGGGATTTACTCTATTATTTAAAATTAAATTATTGAATATTTCGAACAAATCCTGAAATTCGAAACTGCCAGTTATCCAATAAAGACCTAAAATCCCTAATAATAAACCAAAATCCCCTACACGATTAGTTACAAAAGCTTTTTGACAAGCATTCGCTGCAATAGGTCGTGTGAACCAAAAACCTATTAATAAATACGAACACATTCCAACTAATTCCCAAAAAAAATAAACTTGTATCAAATTAGAACTAGTAACTAATCCTAACATTGAAGTATTAAAAAAACCCATATAAGCAAAAAATCTCAGATATCCTTGATCATGAGACATATAATTATCACTATAAATCAGAACCAAAATTCCAACAGTTGTAATTAATATTAACATAATAGAAGTAAGTGGATCAATAAAGTAACCGAACTCAAAAGAAAATTCATTATTTATGGTCCAAGACCATACATTTTGATGAATGCAACTTAGAAAAATTTGTTGAATAGATAGATAGAGCGAAAAGATCATAACTATACTTAACAAAAAAATACTCATAAAAGTCCACACACGTCGAAGGTTTTTTGTTGCTGTCGGAAAAAGTAGAAGTCCAACTCCTAGTAAAATAGGTACTGGAAGTGGAATGAAAGGGATGATCCATGAATATTGATATGTATGTTCCATAAAATAAAAAACCCTTTTTATTTTATTCTTAAATTTATTATTTCTTATTCACTGGTTTGTATATATATATTTTTTTCAAAGGGGACAATACAAAAGCACGTGATTTCAAACCTAAATAGAAATTTTTTGAATTAGTATAATCCTTTGAAAAGAAATATATATTCAAATTAAAAAATTAGAAGTGAGTAAATAATATTACTAAGTTACTGTCAAAAAAACTATTTGTCTTTTTTTTTTTTTATTACTACTAAATAAAATTGTGATTTTATGCAGATACAGCAAAAGTGAATTCTAATTCCGTATTACAATAATTTATATACATATATTAAGAATAGAACAAAGATTTACACGACAAAAAAAGACTTAATATTAATTATATAATAAAAAAACTTTACCTAAAAAAGTTATTTTAGTTTGATTATTTAGAATTATTAAGGAATGAATTTGAATTGTGGAATTTAGTGATTGTCGTACAGTACACTAAGCGAGCTTTTTTTTCAAGAAATATTATTATAATCGCAATTTTTTTTACATATGAAGTTAAGAAATTTCATAATTTTTGTGATAATATACTCTATAAGTATAGATTAATTAAATGAGCACTCTCATAGGAATTTCAAACGTTAAATAAAAAAAAAAAAGAAAAAAAAAAGGTAAAAAACAGTTGGGTTTTAACCTTTTGAATGTCTTTTTTGTTTGAAAAATAATATATAATAAAATTTGAAAGAAAAAACCACTCGATATGGAGTACGAAAGAATAGAAATGTCTTTGACATCCAATTATACCACTGAAAAACTTTTTTTTCATTTTTGAATGGCAGTTCCAAAAAAACGTACTTCTATCTCGAAAAAGCGTATTCGTAAAAAAATTTGGAAAAGGAAGGGATATTGGACATCGTTGAAAGCCTTTTCCTTAGGGAAATCGCTTTCTACAGGTAATTCAAAAAGTTTTTTTGTACAACAAAATAAATAAAAAACACTAGAATAATTAGAATTAGCCTAACTTAAAAACCTATTTTTTAGAATACATATAAAAAAAGAAATAGGAACCTTTCTTTTTTATCTATATATTCTCTTTTTTTCCTCTTTTGGTTCCTATTTCTTTTTTTATTTCCAAAAGAGGGGATTCTAATTTTCCCCATTATCACCTTGATGCAATAATAACCAAAGATCTTGTATTTTTTCGTTAAGAGGAAATACAAGATCTTTAAAGGAAATCAATAGATTCTTGCAAATTCATTTAAGTTAAAAATTTTGCACTTTATACCTTTAGGAATTATTATTTCTCTGAATTCTTCTATTCTTTAACTTGGAATCAAAATTATAAAAGCATCTATCCACAATAAGTAAATATTCGATAATAATAATAAATAATAATATATGATATTATTTTTAAATGATCAAAAAATCTTATGTTTGTACAATATAAAAAGATACATGAAAGTAGATATTTTGATAATTATTATTTTATTTTTTCATTTCTCTTGAGCAACTTGGGCAAATCTTATTTTATTTAAAATTTCTAAGCATTTTGGAGAAGTTTTAATTTTTAGAAAAAGCATTTTTTTATTAATAAAATCAATTGTAAATTCCATTGAATTGGTTTCTTTATTTAAATTTTAATCTCGACGATTGAGTAAAAAATTGTTAGTATTGTTTTGAACAAGTTGCCGCTATGGTGAAATTGGTAGACACGCTGCTCTTAGGAAGCAGTGCTATAGCATCTCGGTTCGAGTCCGAGTAGCGGCATAAGATCTTATAAAAGAGATATTATAAGTTTTAGAATCAAATTAATACCCGACTTTTTTTATTTTATAAAATCGGGTAAAACCGAGTATTAATTTATTAATTTTTAACAAATTTTTTATGATTTTTTCAATTTTAGAGCATATATTAACTCATATATCTTTTTCGGTCGTTTCAATTGTACTAACAATTTATTTTTTAACTTTATTAGTTAATTTAGATGAAATCATAGGATTTTTTGATTCATCAGATAAAGGAATCCTAATTACATTTTTTGGTATAACAGGATTATTATTCACGCGTTGGATTTATTCAGGACATTTTCCATTAAGCAATTTATATGAATCATTAATTTTTCTTTCATGGGCTTTTTCAATTATTCATATGGTTTCCTATTTTAATAAAAAAAAAAAAAATCACTTAAACGCAATAACTGCGCCAAGTGCTATTTTTATTCAAGGTTTTGCTACTTCAGGTCTTTTAAACAAAATGCCTCAGTCTGCAATATTAGTACCAGCTCTCCAGTCCCAGTGGTTAATGATGCACGTAAGTATGATGATATTAGGCTATGGCGCTCTGTTATGTGGATCATTATTATCAATAGCTCTTCTAGTCATTACATTTCGCAAAGTCGGATCCACTTTTTGGAAAAAGAATATGAAAAAAAAAATGTTATTAAATGAATTATTTTCTTTTGATGTACTTTACTACATAAACGAAAGAAATTCTATTTTACTACAACAAAACATTAATTTTAGTTTTTCTAGAAATTATTATAGGTATCAATTGATTGAACAATTAGATTCTTGGAGTTTTCGTATTATTAGCCTTGGATTTATCTTTTTAACCGTCGGCATTCTTTCAGGAGCTGTATGGGCTAATGAAACATGGGGTTCATATTGGAATTGGGATCCAAAAGAAACCTGGGCATTTATTACTTGGACCATATTCGCAATTTATTTACATATTAAAACAAATAGGAATGTTCGGGGTATAAATTCTGCAATTGTGGCTTCGATAGGCTTTCTTTTAATTTGGATATGCTATTTTGGCGTCAATCTTTTAGGAATAGGTTTACATAGTTATGGTTCATTTACATCGAATTAAATAAAACATTAACCAAAAAAGAAAGGAATCCAAATAAAAACGAATAGCATCTATATATAACTTCATATAAGTTAAGAAATCTAATTGAGTTTTATTAGTAGTAAATCATCAAGAACCTTTTGAATCAAGTAGTACAATGATTCAAAAGGTTCTCACAATACAAAAACCAAAGACTTCTTATTATAATTCAATTTAATGTTTTTTTTTTATTTCCTGAAAACTATCCATAAAAATAATTAGATAAAATGGATTCGACCTTGTCACTTGCTAATGAGAGCACAAAATCTGGATAAATCCCAATACCAATTATGGGTAGAAGAATAGAGATTGAAAGAAATAACTCTCGGGGTCCAGAATCAAAAAAAGAAAAGTTTTTGGCATTAATTAACTTGTATCCATAGAACATTTGGCGTGACATGGATAATAAATATATAGGAGTTAATATCATTCCAATTGCCATTACAAAAATAATGAAAAGTTTTGAAATTAAGAAATATTTTTGGCTGGTAATTATTCCAAAAAAAACGATTAATTCTGCAACAAAACCACTCATGCCCGGTAATGCAAGGGAAGCCATCGATAAGATAGTGAACATTGTAAATATCTTTGGAATGGAGATAGCCATTCCACCCATTTCATCAAGATAAACAAGCCGAATTCTATCATAACTTGTTCCTGCCAAGAAAAAAAGTGCAGCGCCAATAAATCCATGAGAGATTATTTGTAAAATAGCTCCATTAAGCCCAGGATCCGTTATAGAAGCAATACCTATAATTATAAAACCCATATGAGATACAGAAGAATAGGCTATTCTCTTTTTTAAATTACGTTGACCGGGAGATGTTGAAGCTGCATAAATTATTTGGATTGTACCGACTACCATCAACCAAGGAGAAAACATAGAATGAGCGTGAGGTAATAATTCCATATTGATTCGAACTAACCCATATGCTCCCATTTTTAATAAGATTCCAGCGAGAAGCATACAGGTACTGTAATGTGCCTCGCCGTGGGTATCAGGTAACCAAGTATGTAAAGGTATAATCGGTGATTTGACGGCAAAAGCAATAAGAAATCCAATATAAAATAGTATTTCGAGTGTGACAGGATAGGATTGATTAGCTAATAGTTCTAAATTTAATGTTGGTTCGTTCGAACCATATAAACTTATACCTAAAACTCCTATTAATAAAAAAATAGAACTTCCTGCAGTGTATAAAATAAATTTTGTAGCTGAATACAGACGTTTCTTTCCGCCCCACATGGATAAAAGGAGATAAACGGGAATTAATTCTAATTCCCACATGATGAAAAAAAGTAAAAGATCCCGAGAAGAAAATGATCCTATTTGACCGCTGTACATTGCTAACATCAGGAAATGGAATAATCGGGAATCCCGAGTAACTGGAAAAGCCGCTAAAGTAGCTAAAGTAGTAATAAATCCCGTCAGTAAAATCGTTCCTATAGAAAGTCCATCTAGTCCCAGTCTCCAATAAAAATCAAAAAAATCGATCCATTTATAATCTTCGGACAGTTGAATTAATGGATCGTCCATTTTAAAATTATAACAAAAAGCGTAGGTCGTTAGAAGAAGTTCTAAGATACAAATGCATATAGTATACCATTTAGTGACTTTATTTCCCCTATGTGGGAGAAATAACATTAAGGAACCGGCAGATATTGGAAAAACAACAATTATTGTTAACCAAGGAAAATCATTCGTGGTAAAGACAAGATACACCAGGTCCAAAGAACGCGTACTCAAAAAAAATATATAAATAAAAAAATATAATTGAACTTTTTTGAGTACGAGTACTTGTCAATAAAAAAAATAAAATGTATTCCAAATTTATTCAAATGAGGTTTTCGGTAACGTATCAATAAGCTAGACCCATGCTTCGAGTTGTTTCATGCCATAAATAAACTCGAACGCTCAAAAAATCCGTTGGACAGGCGGATTCACATCTCTTACAACCAACACAATCCTCGGTTCTTGGAGCAGAAGCTATTTGCTTAGCTTTACATCCATCCCACGGTATCATTTCTAATACGTCTGTAGGGCATGCTCGGACACATTGAGTACATCCTATACAGGTATCATAAATTTTTACTGAATGTGACATAGGATCTATAGTTTTTTTAATGTCATAAATTTTCAATCTAGTAAACTTATAACTAAATGATATATTAAAATACTAGATGAAGCAATGATTTCCTTTAATAGAATTTTTTTAATGAATTCTGGCTCAATTGATAAAAAATGGGGCTAAAATACTTTGATTTCTTAGATTTTCACAAATAAAATCTAGTAAGTCATAACCTATCATATATGCAAATTTCAACCTATAATTTATTTAGTTATGCTACTTATTTAATAAGGTCGATTGGTTGATGCGAGTTGATTTTCTGTTACGATAAATTGACGAGACTATAGCTAATCCAATAGCTGCTTCAGCGGCTGCAATTGCTATAACAAAAATGCAGAAAATATCCCCTTTTAGTTGGGAATTATCAAAAAAATCAGAAAATGTTACGAAATTCATATTAACTGCATTGAGTATAAGTTCAAGGCACATAAGAGCCCTAACCATATTTCGACTCGTGATCAATCCATAAAGACCAATAAAAAATAAATAGGCACTCAAAACAAGTACATGTTCGAGTATCATTGAGCAACTCCTTATCAATTTTGATTAATTTGACCGGATTCAATCAACTAGAATATAACAACAAAGTACGAATAAAAACTATATTTAGGGAAAAAATATCAAATATATATAAAATATACAAATTGATATTTAAAATATGAAAGAGTATTCAATAAAATTAAATTGAATGAACGTAAAAAAATATCATAACATACACAAACACAAAGTTTTCTTTGGTCTTTACTAATTAGAACCTTATTGACGAGCCACAGAAATTGCACCTATCAAAGCAACTAAAAGAATTATTGAAATGAGTTCAAATGGAAGAAAAAAATCTGTTGATAAATGAATTCCTATTTGTTGACTATTACTTATTAAATCTTGCTCTAAAATCTGGTTTAATCTTGTAGTCCAAATAACCCCGTACCATGAAGTATCGAGAATAGTCGAAATTAATGAAAAAAGAATAGTTGTACAAACCAATGAAGTAATCCCATTCCCAACAGTCCACAGATTGAAATCTGTGGAATATTCTGAATCATTCATGAACATCACAGCAAATATGATTAAAACATTTATGGCCCCCACGTAAATAAGGAGTTGTGCAGCAGCTACAAAATGGGAATTTGCTAGAATATATAATAAAGATATACAAACAAGAACAAATCCTAAAGAAAAGGCTGAAAATATTGGGTTAGGAAGTAATACCACTCCCAGACCTCCTACTAGAAGACCGGATCCCAGAAAAACTAAAAGAAAATCATGTATTGGTCCAGGCAAATCCATAAAAAAAAGAAAAAATCGAAATCCTTTTCATGACCTTATTAATTAAACCGGGGAGTTTGTTTTTAATATGTTTCTAATAGAGTGAAATTAGAATCTAATGGATATGAATTGATGTAGATACAATTATTAGACAGTTTCGCGTTTTTATTCTAGTATTTTCAATCTATCTATTTCAAGAAAGTAATTACGAATATATTAAAAGGATGAGCCTTAATACTTAATATTATTCTATAAATACAATACAAGTTTTTAATTAAATTCTTTATAGAATTCAACATTTTTGAATTCTTTTTTTTTTATTAATGGGTTTACTCATTTTTGGTTTGAGGTGAATTCAAAATTGTTCGAATAGTGTAATCGTCAATTACTGACATTGGTAAACGACCCAAAGCTATTTGATTATAATTCAACTCGTGACGATCATAAGTTGAAAATTCATATTCTTCAGTCATTGACAAACAATTTGTTGGACAATACTCAACACAATTACCACAAAATATACAAATTCCAAAATCAATACTGTAATTAAGCAATCGTTTTTTTCTAATATTTGTTTCCAATTTCCAATCAACAACAGGCAGATCTATAGGACATACTCGAACACATACTTCACAAGCAATGCATTTATCAAATTCGAAATGGATTCGACCGCGGAAACGTTCTGATGTTATTAATTTTTCATAGGGATATTGAATAGTTACAGGTAAACGATTTGTGTGGGATAAAGTAATCATGAAACCCTGACCAATATACCTTGCAGCTCGTAGGGTTTGTTGACCATAATTCATGAACCCGGTTATCATAGGAAGCATATTGTAATTATCTATGAATAATTTGATCTTTGTTTCTTTCTCTTGTTTAAAACAAGTAATGAATATGTTGGATTTATTTTCAATTTAGAGTGAAAAGAGTTGGAAAGAAGTTGTTAATAATAGATTACCAAGGGAAATCGGTAAAAGAAATTTCCATCCAAGATTTAATAGTTGATCCATTCTTAGCCTAGGTAAAGTCCATCTGGTTGCGATAGAAATGAACACGAACAAATAAGTTTTAGCTAATGTAATAAAGATACCAATTGTTGTTCCAAAAATTTGATCCCTTTCAAATAGCTCCAGAATAGATATATACGGAATAGAAATATTCCAACCGCCTAAGTATAGAACTGTTACAAATAATGAGGAAATTAATAGATTTAGATAAGAAGCAACGTAAAATAAACCAAATTTGATACCGGAATATTCAGTTTGATAACCTGCTATTAATTCTTCTTCCGCTTCTGGTAAATCAAACGGTAACCTCTCGCATTCTGCTAGTGAAGAAATTAGAAAAATGATAAAACCTATAGGTTGACGCCACAAATTCCATCCCCAAAAACCATATTTTGATTGTGCCTCAACTATATCAACTGTACTTAAACTGTTAGATAATCCTAGTCGGTGATAACATTACTATTCTCACCGCTATTACAAAACCGTACATGAGGTCTTCGCCTCATACGGCTCCTCGGGGGCCATAAATAAATCTAAGGACCAGATTCGTATTATTTAGATGGATATGAGGTGTTCGAAAATAGATTAAATAGAAATATATCTGGGGTCCCGAATTATACCAATGGAATTCTGTCTGCTCAAATTCTAAGAATAAAAAAGCGCTTCGGAATTCATCTCATCCTTTACAAATTTTCATTTCTATTTGTTGAGTAATAACTTAATCCTTTAATAAAATACCCCTTGTAAAAATAAAACTAGGTATTTAAGCCCGTCGTGATTTTCAATTACGAAAAAGAATTAGATATCCTATTAGTTTATTATTCATGATAGAAATTCTATTTTATTTTCGAAATATATCAAAATAAATATCCTTGTTTCGTTCCTATTCTTCTTTCTTTTTTAGAAAAAAAGTAAAAAATAAAGGATTATTTCGTTTCTGATAGTCATTACATTTATCGGTGGATGGGAGCATACTCTGAATCGGAATCTTGGGGAGTACTGCCTGATCATTTCTACTAATTTCAAGCCCCAATTAACCTTCTTTTTTTGTTATCTTATGTTATGCATAAATATCCTTTTCAATTTGGTTAATCTCTATTACAAATTCTTTGTGTATTTTGGTGTTTCTAACCATCCACGCGTTTTTACCTAATTGCCGCTCACTTGGTAATACATGTATGGTAATCTATATAACTGATAGTGAAAACGTCATACGGTTAATAGTTTTTTTAACCCGCTTCAAGCCAGGATGACTAATCAACCAACCTTGGGGTAAAGCGATTCTTACGCTTATGTTTATTTCCGTTTAACCTTTGTACATAGGAAATGAGACTCAATTTTTCTTTTTACTGCTAATTTCTGAGCCGTTTTTTTTCACTCATATATAACTATCAAATTCCTTTTATTAAAATTAACTCGAAAGATAAATATATATATATATATATATATTCCGTTTTTTAACTTAGTCGTCTAAAAGAAACGGAATAGTCAAAATAAACATTTATGTTTCAACGAATCGCACGTAGAGATATTGATAAAACACATAGAGTTAATGGTATTTCATAACTAATCGCTTGGGCAGCAGCTCGCAGACCACCTAAAAAAGAATATTTATTATTTGATCCGTATCCTGACATAAGAAGTCCAATCGGAGCAATACTTGAGATGGCAATCCATAAAAAAATACCGATATTGAGATCCGCTAAAACAAGGTGATTGCTAAAGGGAATTACTGAATAACTTAGTAAAATAGAGATAACTGCTATAGATGGTCCAATACTAAATAAAGCAGTATTTCCTCTAGATGGGCGAAGATCTTCTTTGAAAAGTAGTTTTGTCCCGTCGGCTAGAGCTTGAAGAATTCCCAGCGGGCCGGCGTATTCAGGTCCAATACGTTGTTGTATCCCTGCAGATATTTCTCGTTCTAACCACACAATTACTAGTACACCTGTTATGATTCCCAATACAAGAGAAAATATAGGGACAAATATCCATATGAGTCCATAGACCTCTTTGAAAGATTCCAATCTAACAAAAGAATTTATAGTTTGTACTTCTGTTGCATAAATTATCATTTTAACGATCAACTTCTCCCATAATTATATCTATGCTACCGAGTATCGTCATAATATCAGCCAATTTCATTCTTTTAACTAGTTCAGGAAGAATTTGCAAATTAATAAAACCCGGCGGTCGGATTTTCCATCTCCAAGGAAAACCACTTTGATCTCCTATGAGAAAAATTCCCAATTCCCCTTTTGGAGCTTCAACTCTTACATAAAGTTCTTGTTTCGATAATTCAAAAGTAGGGGAAGGTTTTTTACTAATGAATCTATATTCAAAATCATTCCATTCTGGATTCCTTTTTTTATCAAAGCCTCTGCTTTCTAAATTCTCATAGGGACCCCCCGGAAGTCCTTCCAGAGCCTGTTGAATAATTTTGACGGATTCTGTCATTTCATTAAGTCGTACTAAATAACGAGCTAATGAATCTCCTTGTTTTTGCCACTGAATTTCCCATTCAAATTCATCGTAAGACTCATAACGATCAACTTTACGAAGATCCCATGGTATTCCGGATGCGCGTAGCATTGGTCCGGATAAACCCCAATTTATTGCTTCTTCCCCACCAATAATCCCAACGCCTTCAACGCGTTCTAAAAAAATAGGATTTCGTGTAATCAGTTTTTGATATTCAACAACCTCTGTTAAAAAATAATCACAAAAATCCAAGCATTTATCTATCCAACCATAAGGTAAATCAGCCGCTATTCCTCCAATACGAAAAAAATTATGCATCATTCTCATACCGGTGGCAGCTTCGAATAGATCATATACAAATTCTCGTTCTCTGAAAATATAGAAAAAGGGAGTCTGTGCCCCAATATCTGCCATAAAAGGGCCAAGCCATAACAGATGCGAAGCTATACGACTCAATTCCAGCATAATTACTCTGATATAGCTGGCCCTTTTAGGAACTTGAATATTTCCCAATTGTTCTGGTCCATTTACTGTTATTGCTTCTGTAAACATAGTAGCTAAATAATCCCACCGCGTTACATAAGGTAAATATTGTATAATTGCCCGGTTTTCTGCAATTTTTTCCATTCCTCTGTGTAAATAACCCAATATGGGTTCACAGTCAACAACATCCTCACCATCTAGAGTAACAATTAAGCGAAGAACACCATGCATGGATGGGTGGTGAGGTCCCATATTGACTATCATAAGATCTTTTCCTGTAACTGGTCTCTTCATAAGTTTTTCCTTGATTCGTTCTGGCATGAATTAGATTGCTGAAAAAGAAGTTTATTAAAAAATTCAAGATCGAAAAAAATGAACTAATTCACAATTTTGGAATTTAACGAGTTTTTAATTCCCGAATATTCAACTGATTAATTAATTCTTTATAACGTACTCTATTTTTTTTTGACAAATAAGCCAGCAGTCGTTGACGTTTTCCCAGAATTTTTCGTAGACCCCTCTGAGATAAATAATCTTTTCTGTGCAATTCCAAATGTGAAGTAAGTCTTCGGATCTTATTAGTGAAACTGAATACTTGAAATTCAACAGAGCCCTTGCTTTCTTCTTTTTTTTCTTGAAATGAAATGAATGTATTTTTTATCATAAAAAGAAATCCTTCCCCTTTTAATATGAATTGAAAGATATGAATTTTACTGATCAGTAATAATAATGGTCGTTTTTTTGTACAAGGAGCCGAATTTCATTATCAACTTCTTAATTTTATAAAAAAATCTAAATTTCGATCTATTCTGTTAATTTATTTATGAATCTCCTCTGATTGGTATCTATGTCATTGATTAAATGAATCTCATGTATAAAGATTGAATTTAAAACAATCCCTCATATTTGTGCATACAATTGTTTTCATATACCGTAACTTATATATTATATGTAACTTATATATATATATATATATATAGTAAAAATATAGTAAAAAGAATCGATCATTAATGAATTTTAAATCGCGTATACATATGTATTCTTATCATACTGAAATGATTTCCGTTAGTAGTATTAAACCAATAGCGATTCATACAAGCTAAATCTTCTAATCTAAAATTGGGCCAAAGAAAGGATTTAAATTTAATTAGGTTTTTTTTATCCTTATCAAGATCTTTATCTTTCTTTTTATGCAAAACTGCGGTCAAGTTTTGAATATTCGTATCAAATCTTGAATTTCTATCCCTCGCATTTTTTTTTTTTAAGTTGAAACAAATTAGAATTCTAAATTCTCTACGTCGTTTAGGGGATAAAATATTTTCAGGGACAAAGAAATCATAATTATTTTTTTTATCAATATAGCTTTTTTTTTTGTATCTTTTACTTATTTTGTGTTTATTTTTATGAACCAACGGAATCCCTATGGTTCTATATATAATAAGTTGTCCATCGTTTTTTACAGACAAACGGACAGGTTCAATAATCAATATTCCTTTTTTCATTAATTTTGCAAAAGTGAAATTCTTCTCAATCATTAGAATATCTAGGCTCATCTCTCCTCTTTCAATAGAAGATATCGCTATCTCGTTTGGATTTTTTAGTCTAACCAAGAGACAGTATACTTTTATATTATTCATAATTTTTTGATTAACAAAACAATTCCATCGCAATTGAAAACGCGAATACCTTTTGAGAAATAAATCAAGTTCCGCTTCGGTATTGCTTTTTGGTTGTTTTTTATTTTTACGTTTTTTTATCTTCGGTTCTGCATAATTTTCTTCAAGATTTTTTTCTTGGTTTGAGAGAGCTGATTCCGGATTTCTTTTTTTTTCTTTATCTGATTCAAACTCTTCTTGACCTGCCGATTCGTTTTCTTCTTTATTTAGATTATAAAATCGAAGGGATTTTTTTTCGTTTGGTGGTATAACACCTTTGTTCTTTAGAGTGATCCGTTTATTCACCGTATTTTTTTCATGAAAATTGAAAAGAAGTAATTTAATTGGTATGACCCACGGTTTGATTTTATATGTACTAGAAACTAAGAAAAATTCTGGAAAGAAAAAAAAGTCAAAATTTGTTATACGATGATTTAGTATTTCTTCATTCATTCCCATCCAATCAAAAAAGAAACTTTTTTTATTGGCAAGACCCGTCTTAGTTATTTTATCAATTCTTTGAGAAGTCTGAATTTTAGTCTTAATATATTTTTTTGTACTCTTGATATCAGGCTCAATATTGACTTTTTTTCTAAACAAAAAGTTTAGAATTCTCCAATCCAAATATTTTCTATGCCGAAATTCCCCTATACCCCGAATATTATATTTTTCTAGAAAACAAGAGACTAAACAATTATCTAGAGCAATGCCTATAGACATATCAAAAATTTTTTCTGTAGAATGAATCGATTTGTAGCAAAAAAGATTATATATAGAATCTTTTTTTAAATTATGTTTTGGATTTACAAACGGGTTGGCCTCAAAAAATTTTTGTTTTTTGTAATTATCAAATTTGTTTTTTTCATATGAATCCACTTTGGTTAAACTTGAATTTAGAACGCGAGAGTTTTGGTTTATTTTCTTTTTCCATTTTTGGGTTACTAATCTAGCCCATGCAATCTGAGGTAAATTATATTGAGAATGACTTCGTAACCAGTTTTTCCATGGATTTAGTTCGGAATTTAAAAGGGTTTTATCTTTCAATTCATAATGAAAGATTCCTTGTTCTTGAAAAAAATCCTTTATTTGATTTTTAACAAAAAAGGATGTTATGTATATCTTATCTTCAAAAACAGCCTTTAATTTAGAAAAGTTACTAACTTGAATTTGTGATAATTTATAAAATACATATGCTTGTGATAAAGAGCATAGGTCAGAACGCATTTTTTTTTTTTTTGATATTAAATTTTTTATAGCCGAAATAAAAAAAATGGTATTTTTTTTATTTTTTTTTTTTACTCCATTTTCGTCATTCTTGTAAATATATCTATCAAGAATTGTTTTTGTTGATTTTAAAAAAAGTTGTGTAGTAATTCTTGGAATATTAATGATACCTAAAAAAATAGTTATAGATAGTTGTTCAATGCAAAATTTTATAAAAAAAACGGATTTACGAATTAATCGGGTATTTGTTCTTTTGAATGTCTGCCAACTTTTTTTTGATGACTCAATTATTTTAGAATCATAACACGGTTTGTTACAACTATTAGTTAGGGTTTCTTTTTCTTTTGAAATTTCTTCTGTTTGATTTCTGATTGTCTTTATTCTATCAATCACATTTTTTATTTTGTTTTCGCTGAGTGAAGAATTTGTCCACGCCATCGATTTTTTTTGAACAGATAGTTCATGAAGCATCTGATTACTCATTATTGAATCTTTTTTAGTTTCATTTAATTCATATATTTCTCTTAGGCCAACTAATGGAATTCGATTTCGTTTTGAAAGATTTGTTATTTTTCCTTTTAGAAAAAGTAAGCTTTTGATAATCCAGTTTTTTATTTCTTTTGTTACTTTTAGGAAAATTGTTTCTCTTTCTTTGAAAATCCTTAAAACCAGAAAAGACTTAGTTTTGGATTTTTTGATTCTTTTTTTTAATTCTTTAAAAATGGGTTCAAAAAAAGAAGGCTTTTTTTTGGTAGAACCGAACGGTAGGTCAGTTTCCAACCCCCAAACCGTTAAAAAACAAAAATCATTGTTTTCTCCTTTTGTTTTTTTTAGTTGAGCCTTCTGAGATGATTGAAATTTAGATTTATGCCAAGGTTTAAGATAAAACGGAAATAGGATTTTTATCTGAATACCATCCGTTAACCAGTTTCTTGGAAATTCTGTTTCGGATAGTTGAACCCCATGATAAGTACATTTAACATGCATTTCACGTTTCCAACTCTTTAAATCCTCAGACCACTCAGGAATTTGAAATAATAACATACGCATGCTATTTTTCATTATTATCAATAAAGGTAATATAATATATTTTCTAAGAATAGATTGAGTTACTAAGAGATAACCTCTTATTGTTTGAGAAAATAGGAAGCTATCCCAAGTTTCTGCAATTTCTATCCGTTTTGTTTCTTCGCTTTTTGATTGTTCTTCTTCTTTTTTATTAAAAACTTTTTTTTTTTTCCACATTAAATTTCTAAGAATTTTTTTTTTTAGCCCCCATATATCAAACGAAAAAAAAAAAAGTTTATCTATTCTATCAAAAAAAAGGGGCGAATGTACTTTTGCTTGAAAAAATTCCCCAATAACAGTTTTACGCCTTTGGGAACGCATGGATCCTTTAATTAGCTCTCGACGAAAATCAGATTGTTGTGAATAACGGATCAAAGCCATTTCATCGTTTTGATCAGAATTTTGATTATCTTTGAGATTAGTATAAATCTCGTTATCCGGCTCTTTTTCAGTAAAAACCACTACACGTTTTGCTTTTCTTGAACGAAGTCCAGGCTCCGTTGGTACATTTTCTTCAGTTTCGCCTTCCAATTCTTCCACGTCACTTGTTAATTTGTATGACCATCGAGGAACTTTTTTTTTGATTTCCATGAAATCAAAAAATTTTTTTGTAGGAGTTTGATCATTATTATCAATTATAACGACATCAAATAAAAATTTGAAAATTTTTATTTCTTCTTCTGAATGGATTTTTTCTTCTTGGGGTTCTGAAAAAAAAGAAAGTTTTTTCTCTATTGATAAAGATTTTCTATTAAATTTTTCTATTGTTTGCTCAAATTTGTGAGAATTAATCTTCAGAAGTATACCATGAATCTTGTTTATCCAAGATTCTCTTATATTCTTTTTTTTATAGGTTTTGGTTATGATTTGGAATGGAGATAATTTTTTGATTCTTCCGCGAGAGATCCCATGCAAAAATGGATCATAAATTTTAGGTAAATATTCTTTTTTAGTTTCGTTATGACAAAATCGAGTCGTTTTTTCCAGTATATTTTCAATAGGCCATTCCTTATCTAAAGCTTCAATTCGATTTAAAAATGCGTTTTTTAGGTTATCCTTTTTTTTTTCATTGATCAAACTCCAACAAGTAGAAACTTGATCCGAGGGTGTTTTTTCTGTTGTAAATGAAGGGATCTTTTTTTGGATCATTTCAAAAAAAGTGGAAAGGTTGGGGGGATATGTAAAAGATATTCGTTCTTTTCCATCACTTTGGCATGTATAAAAAAAATATTGTGACATTTCATTTCTTACAGTATTTTCAAGTTTATCATTTTTTATATATCGATTTGGTCGATTCCATCTTTTATAATCGAAAACTAGAGTTACAAAAGGTTTTTCAAACCATAAAAAATGATCCTCTTTTTTTTTTATTTTGAAAAATTCTAAATTCGAATTTTCTTGATTTCCATCTCGATTTTCAGAAACTGTTTTATAGTATGTTCGAACGTGGAATTCATCATCCTTATTAATTTTGTCT